CATTTGGCTCTCACGCTCAATTACTTAGGGTAAATTCTTATAGCTTTTTTATGAATGTAATGAGCCTATCCTCTTCATAGTAAAAAAAATGAAAAAAAAACAAATCTAATGCAAAACTAAAATACTTAGAGGACTCTTCTGACAAAATAAAAAATATGTAATTGCCAGCAAAGTTGTTTCTTTTTTTTTTTCAGTTCCAATCCAAAAATTATGCAAAATTATACAATTCTACAATACAATTCTACATAAGGCATAGGTCGTCGATTCAGCATTGGATAATAAGGGGAAAATACCCGAGTGGTTCCATTTTTTTTTTATCGAGATGAGTGTTCTATATCGATAAAATATTCATTTTAAATGAAAACCACTTCTATATTAACATAGCGGTAGAAAGAGTACCATGCTGCGTCTAGACTATACTTCAAACGATTTGATTTAACCATCTTAATGGCCCCATATTATTGGTTGCTAGAGAATCAAAGTGGATTTTCCAATTAATCACGAAATGCTGCGGTTCTTACATATAATTTCTTAAGAAGTAATTCGCGAGATCATGCACCCCTCCTTCCTAGTTCTAACAGAAGGGGGTACAGCTGATTAGATCCAGCCTATTCTTGAAATAAACAACTCACACACACTCCCTTTCCAAAAAAGATCAATATACCAATCACTACACTTAGATTTATTGGATTTGTTGCTAAAATATCGGTATTAAATCCGAAACTCCCGGCAGATGGCCAGTGGCCCAAAGAAGCGAAAGAATCGGTTACATTTTTCATATAATCTCCTCTTATAGATAGATAGACTAAAAAATTGACGAGAGTTCGTTTTCTATCACTTTGCCCCTCTTTTTGATTTATTCTTTTTTTTTTTTTTTTTATCGAGTCAAAAAATCTTCGATTTAAAGTGTGAATTGCCCCTTCATTGTTGCAACACCTCATAAAGTTTCCCTTGGACTACGAACGGGAAGGATGAAAGCGAGTCGGCATACTAATTCCTCATCTGCAAATCAGCCCTTCCCCGTAGGTTATTTTCTCAACGAATAAAGAATTCTAGGAGTGAAGTCGCTATCTAATTTGAAAAAACAAACGACAAGTCCAAAGCAATAAAATAGGAAAATATGAATTTTTCCTATTTCTAAGATTAAACTAAACAAAAGGATTCGCAAATAAAAGTGCTAGTGCTACAACCAATCCATAAATCGTTAAAGCTTCCATAAAAGCTAAACTAAGCAATAGAGTACCTCGTATTTTTCCCTCTGCCTCGGGCTGTCTCGCGATACCCTCTACGGCTTGACCCGCGGCAGTCCCTTGGCCAACTCCAGGTCCAATAGAAGCAAGCCCTACAGCCAATCCAGCAGCAATAACGGAAGCGGCAGAAATCAGTGGATTCATGATAAGTTCCTCATACCAACAAAAAGAAATGGTTAATGATACAATCAACCAATGAATTAGGCAGGACTTCATTATTCCATCGATAGGATTCATCCAGTGGAAATAACTAAGAACTTTGAATTAAAGTAAGAAATAAGAATATTATTGAATCATCAGAACTATTTCGATATCTCTTTTTTTCAGCCAATTCACAGCGACAACGATATGAAAGGACTTCTATTGGAACCCACACACAGTAGTAGGGCAAATGAAATATATCTTTAGTTCATATATATAATGAGTCAATATCTAATCTAATCTATCTAATATCACATATACATGTCTTTCTTCCATAACGTAAACCATTAGATTCAATAACGTAAACCATTAGATTCAATCCGATTCGACAATCAATCCACTTTTTGAGGCATCCCGTTTTTTGTAAATTATTTTCTACCCTTCCATTTTGTTTATCGAGGAATACAATATAAATGGGCAAATTCAATTGATTAGTGTGAATTATTGCATAGAAATAGTATTATTTTCAATTTGATTGATCTAAGTTCATGCAATTTATTATTTATTAAAATTTCATTTTGGTCAATTGTGGAATAAAATCAACTGTAAAGTCGAATCCCCCCTCTTTTTTTTTTATTTAATCACACGTCGTCAAATATATCTTATTCCAATTATGATTTGAATAAGAATATTGGCTGACTAATGAGTAATAGAATAGATAGAAAATGAATATTCGTCGAGGAAGAGGAGGATATTATGTGTACGAAACGAGAATTTTAGGAAAAAGATCTTTTCGATCTCTTTCCTTTTTTTTTTTTTTTACAACTCTCTAATATCGTAATTTTTGAATTTTGTGTTCCTATTGCTTTCTATCGTATATATATAGAGTCTTGTATATTTTTATTCCTTAATTCAATTCTCTTGAGACGTGCATACATTGCTTTGCGCTAAGCGAAAAAAAGACTATTTCAATGATGACCCTCCATGGATTCACCTATATAAGCCGCGGCTAAAGTTGCAAAAATAAGAGCTTGAATACCACTTGTAAATAATCCAAGGAACATGACGGGGATAGGAACCACCAAAGGTACTAAAGAAACAAGAACAAC